GTTAAAAAAAAGATTACTACGTGATTTTTTGAATATGCCTATATCTATCGCTTTTGCTTCATTGATTTGATTCTCTCAATAGATACCGAGATTCATATTGGAAATCAAAAATATAGTAATTCAAACTATAAGACATAGGAGTAATTCAGATTGATCAGAACAAATAGATATAGCAAATAAATGGAATTGGATGCTATGTCAATCCCATATATGGAATTGATATTCGCATATATCAAGATAATATTGTAGATTGATATATAGATCCATATCAAATGCAGCCTCTATCTTTATTTTATTCCAGGGGGCAGCTTTATAACAAGAATCTAACTAATAAATAGTATGGTAGAAAGATTCATCTATTTCTTTCTACCATACTATCTATCTATTAGAATACTGCCGATTCTAGTCCACTCATTTCATTTAAGACATGAAATTGGAATCTTTTTCATTTTATTTCGTCAATTTTGGCTAAGAACTCAGAAGTCAAGTTTCATTCAAATTAGTTAATAATTAATCGTTTTGACTGACTGTTTTTACATAAATGATAAGTAGAAAAGCGGTAGGAACTAGAATAAATAGTGCAGTAGCAATAAATGCAAGAATATTTACTTCCATAATCTCATCGGTTTTTTACTTCGCAATAACTCGGGATTTAATCCCATAGAGATGATAAATCTTTGGCCTGTAAATTCAATGAATGAATATTACCTCTCGATGATCTTGAATCAGATCAATATCATGAATAACAATATCTGAACTATCAAATAAATTCGTCGTCGAGAATTGAATAGTATAACATAGGAAGTTCTTTTATCCATACCGCCCCAAACTTGGATTGCTGACCTAACCCAAAATTCCTTTATTTATTTATCATTTTTTATTATCTGTTCTTTTTTTCTCTCTAATCTATCTAGTTCCTTCTTGTACAATCATCTGATGAAGTCTCATCAAATAGCTCTTCCACTTCCAGTGGTCACATAGTTACAAACCCAAACAAACAATAAAAGCTAAATGGAAAAAGAAAGGAGTTTAGAACGAAACTATTTTTGACTTGGAAGACAAAGAAGTGTGATAAAGATGAGACCGTATAAAATGAATATTCATCAAATTTACTATTTTCCGATTTGTTCTTTCGTCGATGGGGCCTTAAAACAAAATGAAAAATAGGAAAAATGATTCATTCGCCTTTCTAAGAGGAGTAGGATCTTTGGTTGATCTGTCCTTCCCCCTCCTTTCTTCGTAGATTATTAGCCCCGGGACACCTATACCAAAAGCTCAGTGTGCAATTTGCATGAAATCTATTTTGCAACTTCAAACTAGTAAGTCAGGTTCCATAAATCCGTAGCCAGAAAAAGAAATTGTTTTTTTTTTGTTTTTTCTGGAAAGTATTTTCTTATATTCAATTTTGTATTGGACAAGAAAGGAATTCCTTTTGTGTATGCGCGCCTCAAAAAAGTATAGTACTCGATTCCATTACATGCATCGGGGGCAATCGAAAAAGCCAGCATTTCTTGGAATACTGACTATAATGCTACCAATAATTGTACTAATCCAACCGCATATGTCTTTCTCCTACCAAAAGGAAAGAAAAAAGAAATAAGGATTTCCCCTTTGCTTTGACAATGGAATTCTTCCCCCGGTCCCCTTCAGAAAAAGGGAGAGATTTTTTGATATATTTATTGGATCCGTCGGGACTGACGGGGCTCGAACCCGCAGCTTCCGCCTTGACAGGGCGGTGCTCTGACCAATTGAACTACAATCCCAGGGAAATACGGGATCTAGCAGAAAATTTGATTCTTTTTTATCTCCGGATCGGGTATTTCTGAAGTACAAAGGGAGTTATATCATCTCATGGCGGATTGGCGAATTATTGGGCCGAGCTGGATTTGAACCAGCGTAGACATATTGCCAACGAATTTACAGTCCGTCCCCATTAACCGCTCGGGCATCGACCCAGGAAGAATCAATTTTCGACTTATTGGTAATCCATGATCAATTTCCTTTCGTAGTACCCTACCCCCAGGGGAATTCGAATCCCCGCTGCCTCCTTGAAAGAGAGATGTCCTAAACCACTAGACGATGGGGGCCCGCTTGACCAACGGCCATCATACTATGATCATAGTATGATCCGTTTTTTGAAATTGTCAATATAATCAAATGATTCTAGCCGAGGGATCTTTCCCCCTTTCAGAATTGCATAGAATTGTTTTTTATTCGTCATTGACGAATTATTCATTAGAATCGACATTAGAAATCTAGTAGTAGTATTTTTTTTTTTTTTTTTTTTGAATTATTTCAATTGAATTTATTTCTATTCGAGTCGGTCTTGAAACAATTCATTGCATTTTCTCCTAGACTTCCTAGGTAAATCCATTTTATTATTCAACAATGAGCCACTAGACACTATGTATCTACTGCACGTACTTAATGCATATATACTTATGTTTATAATATATGTACATATAGATATTTTATCCACATAGTGAATAATTCCGGAATT